AAAGTTCCAAAAGATGTTAATCGCAAATAAAAGGATTGTTTACGAATAAAAACAAATAAAAATTCGCATTCAAACACATAAAAATTGTATAGGAACCGAAATAGTCTTTTATTTTCTTTTGAAAAAACGAAAATGGATTTCTTCTGAGTAATGAGAAGACTATTCCAATTATGATATTCGTGAAGAAAGAATCGCAATAAATGCAAAAAGGGAACATCTTGAATCCAGCATTGAAGAATTTGAACCAAGATTTCCATATGGATAGGATGAGGTATTAGTATATCTGAGACATAATTTAAATGCGATAATTTGTCCTCTAAAAAGGGAAAAATTGAATGAATTGATCGTAAATTATGATATTTTGGTATTTCTTTTTCTTTGAAATAAGATACTAATCGCAGCGAGAATGGAATTTCTACAATAATTGAAAAACTTTCTGATATCATTTGAGAATAAAAACGAGAATAAAAAAAATTGTTGTGGGTGTGCCCAACAAATCGATTTTGGTTAGAATCATTAACCAAAGAAATCAAAGATTTCTGTTGATAGATTCGAATAATTAAACGTTTTACAAGTGCTAAACTATATTTATTGCCATAACCAAAAACTTCCGCGGATTCGTAAAAAATTGAACCATTTAAACCATAATCATGAGCAAGTGCATAAATATACTCCTGAAAGAGTAGCGGATATAGGAAGTGTTGTTGCCGAGATCTATCCTTTTCTAAATATCCTTGTAATTCTTCCATTGACTTACATTTCTACTTGAACCAGAAACAATAGGCATTTCTTGAATTATCAAATTATACATAGTGCAATATGGTCAGAACAGGGTATGTATTATGTATGGAAAAAAATATATACCCCGGAAACAGGGAGTCCAATCAACAGATCTTTTTCCTCTCCCCTTCTATCCAATGGGTTTATCTTCGTTATAATTACCAGAGGGTCAAAAATCTTTTATTTTTACAACCCGATCGCTCTTTTGACTTTGGAACAAATTCTTTTTGTCAGTATACTGTTTCTTCTACACATTCGTTTCCAATCCATAATAGAGAAATAGTTAGGATTTATTAAAAAAGAAAAAAAAAAAAAGAATCAAAGGTCCATTCACGGGAGAACCCTTCCCCGCATCAGGCACTAATTTATTTTTAACATCTAATTAGATCGGGTAATTATTCAAATTAAGAATAGAAGCTCGTTACTTTTTTTTTTATCAGAATTGGAGCCGTAGGGCTCTATCCATTTATTCACTAGACCAACTGTAAATGTGAATTTCTTTTGCCCTCCTCCAAAAATCAAAACAAAATTTTGGAATGATCCGGTAAGGATCAACTCAAAATTCCACTCAAAAAAATAAGAATATAATAAGAAATTCCATTTTTTCTTATTATTACGACATGCTGTTTTTTCCATCCATTACCTTTCAGGATCTGTCGTGGTCTTATAGACTCTACCAAGAGTCTGGACGAATTCCTTGCTTCATCCAAATGTGTAAAAGATCATAGTCGCACTTAAAAGCCGAGTACTCTACCGTTGAGTTAGCAACCCAGATAAATATTATATGTAGATACGATCGAAATAAAAAAAATCAATTGAATTGCACTGTACAACTACGTCAAAACATTGAACTAATAAGAAATGAAATATAAAGGAAAGATTTTATGATCAATTATAAACATCAAAATAGCAAAATGAGCGGATCGAATTTTAAACAACAGATTCCCAATAGAAATGTCAAAATTTACATTTACAGACCGCCCCCTTTTCTCAAAATTTTTGATTTTTGTTAAGAAAATACATCTTGTATAACAGTAAATCCGGCAAACCCATTATTTGACTGAAGTAAAGGAAAAACCAATAGGGGTCGGAGTCGGAATAAACAGATCTATTTATCTACGATCGAATTATATTTGTTCGATACACCATTGTCAATATGAATGGAATGTTGAGAAAACAAATTCAATTAATTCAATTAAATTAATAAGTAAATCAAATAAGTATTTGTGTTGGATTGGCACAACAAGAAATAAAGTAAATTAAGTATAAATAGAACAAGAAAAGAGCAAATTGTGGGTAAATAATTACCAAAAATAGATACTAGTTACCCTTCCTTTTTTATTTAGAAATTTTGTTTTTTTTTTCTTTACGAAGCTCTTTCTTTAAATAATTCTGCTTTCCTTAAAATATCATGAACAGTTCCTGTAGGTTGAGCACCTTTTTCAAGGAAATAACGAATAGCAGGAACGTTTAAATAAGTTTGATTCTGTATCGGATCGTAAAAACCCACTTTTTGAAGATCTCTCCCTTCTCGTCGGGATCGAGCATCAATTGCAACGATTCGATAGATCGCTCATTGGGATAGATGTAGATAAATAATACCCCCCCCCTAGAAACGTATAGGAGGTTTTCTCCTCATACGGCTCGAGAAAAATGATTCTAATATTTCTGTATATTCTGTATATAATGGCAAATAGATCCATAAAATAATGAATTAGACTATGATTTGAGTTGTTTTTTGTTCTTACTTACAGAAAAAAGAAATATCATTCGTACTCATAACTCAAGTTGGGTAATTTTGAAAAAGTTCGAAGGTAAATCCTTAGGCATTTCTTGAGTCGTCTCTAACCTCTCTTGTTTGTCTCGTCTCTATTTTTACTCCTCATTATAATAAAATAATAAAATTATTGAGACAATTGAAAATAGTGTTTCCTTGTTCCGGAATCCTTTCTCTTTGCTTTGTAAAATCATTGGGTTTAGACATTACTTCGGTGATCTTTACTCCTTTTTTTCAAAATGGCAGCAACATACCTTTTGTTTTTTGTTATTTCTTTCTGTGGAAAGATAATACGAACGATTGATTCCCTTGTAATATAATACACTTTACATTTTAATCGAAAAGTTTTACTTTACCAATTCCAACAAGTTGACTTTTTTTATTTCATTTCAAACTTGTTCAAATTTTAACCCTTTGATTTCAATTTCTATATTGAGGATATACTTACAAAGTTGGTCTAACTTATTAATTGTTACTAACCCTAGATTCTTCCCCCGATAAATTAATCAATACTTTTTGCTCGAGCTCCATCATGTACTATTCCTTTCCCATTTACGAACCCAACACAAATTAGGTTAGGTTCCGAGCAGGAACAGAACAAACTATGTCGATTCAAGAGCATCTTCATTCCTATAGAAAATGGTGGGTATAAGAATCCACAACGAATCATGTCCTTCAAGTCGCACGTTGCTTTCTACCACATCGTTTCAAACGAAGTTTTACCATAACAACATTCCTCTAATTTAAAATTGAATTTTGAACCGATATGGAATTGATTCAATATGGAATCATGAATAGTCATTGGTTCAACGGTATATAATACTTTCTATGTATCTATGGATAGATAAATGGATAGATAAATAATTATCCGGAAAAGTCTTAGAAAGGTTTTATTAAAGTTATTTCACCCCATATTCTATCCTATGAATGAAACAGCTTTCTAAAAAAGAGGAATATACTTAAGTCTTATTTATATCTTCAACAGATCGTTCGGAATGGTGAATCATGAAAAAAAAGATCCTATTTTTCTCGAACAAATAAATTCGAAACCTCAAAAGAATGGCCCTTAATGGATTTCCAATTCCGGACCAAAATCAGTTATTAACCAAATATAAGCTAGTCCGATGACTCGAAAAGGTCGTAAGTTTCTCTATAATATAGATTTTTCACAATAGATTTTTCAGACTTCTTCAAGTACCAAGGTTCATAAAAATGAAGTCAAAATCAAAATTGTTTTTTGTTTTCATGAGTATGGAATAGAAAAGGTCTCGTGTAAGGTAAGATAAGATTAAAGTCGTTATTCTTTCTTTCATCTGAAAGAGAAAATCAGAATCAAGAATAACTCTAATCTTTTCGTATCCATCATATACAACGAACAGTTATTACCGGGGGTAATCATGGATATTTAAAGAATCACAGACCCTTTTGACTTAACCAAAGAGCCGCTATTACTGAAATAGAACAATACGATAACAATACATAATATATATTATAGGACTTGTTCATTTTATATTATACAGATTATACAGACGGATTTTTTTTACTTCTGGTTCAATAATCTTTCCACCAATTCCAATAAAGTCAAGCAAATGGAATATATAAATTTCCATCCATTTAATCGTTACATTACATTGATTTCCAATTATTCATTTGAATAAGATAAAATACAAAAAAAACGACATCTGGATCAACTCGTTTTTCCTATTTTTTCCCAGCTTTAGAAGTTTTAAGACGAACGATGAAAGAAATGAAATTCATACCAAAAACTACGTAATCTTTAGTCTCCACATAAAGTGGGGAATTGGGGTACACCGTTTATTTTCTTTAGGCTTTCCTTGGGGAATGGAATAGAAAAAAGGCCTTTTTTTTATTTCGATTCAGAATGCATCATGCGAGAATTCACATTTCATCGATATGGAACACAAAGTTTCCCTAAGTAACTTACTTCAATATGAATATGAGTAGTAGTACAAGTATACTCTGAATGGGAATGATACACCCCCAATTCTTTTTTGAATTAAGAATTCAAAGAAATATCTTTATTTCTACCCGTACACTCGATCACGTTTGTGAGAAACCAAACGAAAGAAAAGATATAATTCTTAGAATTATTCATATTTCTAGAATTCAGAACAAAAGGCGAGATCACATTATATCCAAATATCCAAAATGAAACAGAAAATTGTTAAAGAGAAGAATCTTTCGTTTCTGATGGAGACGATCTGGGACGGAAGGATTCGAACCTCCGAATAACGGGACCAAAACCCGTTGCCTTACCGCTTGGCCACGCCCCATTTAGATTTAGAATTTATATTCGACACTAATAAAGACTAATATTGGTATTGGTCATTCGTCAATCCCAACCAAAATACATATGAAATACATTGCTGCTAGGATTCAGCACATGGAAATATGGAATAAAAAAAAAATTATTGATCATTACATAAAATTCAATTAAGATATTGTATGAAACTCAAATTCCTTGTATTCTCATTTGAGAATGAAAGGAAAGATTTTAGATTTGGGAGAGTTCGAAGAAAAAGAAGGGTTTTTTGACCTCTCGTTTTTCCCTAAGAAAAAGAACTCAACCAAAATCAAATTTTCTAATCTACAAGAATGAAATGTTTCTTATGCTTAATATCTTTAATTTAATCTGTATCTGTCTTAATTCTACCCTCTATTCGAGTAGTTTTTTCTTCGGCAAATTGCCCGAGGCTTATGCCTTTTTCAATCCAATCGTAGATGTTATGCCTGTCATACCTGTACTATTTTTTCTCTTAGCCTTTGTTTGGCAAGCTGCCGTAAGTTTTCGATAAAATTTTTAATGCTCCGCTCATGATTTATCCGAAAAAAATTCGAAAAATTGATAAGATCAGATAAGTTTTACATTATGAACCCTCGATTCAAAAATCGAAATTCTTTTATATTGAATAACCGCAGTGACAAATTTGGATCAACTTATTTCCTCGTTCTGACCTTCCAGTAAACAAGGACTTTCTAAGGACCCCACAATACCAAATAATGGATATGGCCAAAAATTTTTGGTAATGAAGGAATCCGAATCTTTCTTTTCTTATTACAAATAAATTCGTGAAAATTACTTTTTTTTTTTCAAGAAAAGACTTCATTTGGGGGGTGTTATGTCAAAATAGTGTATATGATAAAAAATAGGCAATCTATTTCCTTTTTCCAAAAAAATAATCTTGGAGATTGTGTAATGCTTACTCTCAAACTCTTCGTTTACACAGTAGTGATATTTTTTGTTTCTCTCTTCATCTTTGGATTCTTATCTAACGATCCGGGCCGTAATCCCGGACGCGAGGAATAAAAAAAAAGGATTTTGAGTTTTTCTTTACTTTTTTATGTATTCCATACATTTACCTATTATGAAAAATCAGGGATTGAAATTGGAAAAATTTTGAAAGTCTGAAGTAATCAGAGGGGGCGGAGAGAGAGGGATTCGAACCCTCGGTACAAATAACTCGTACAACGGATTAGCAATCCGCCGCTTTAGTCCACTCAGCCATCTCTCCCAATTCAAAATTTTTCATTTTTTATGTGATGTGACACGTGAAGTAAAAAAGATTAAAAGAACCCTCGTTTTCTTTCTTTATTTTTATTATAATTATAAGTATAAGGATAAAATAACACTAATAATATATTCTAAATAAATATTCTATTAAAATAGATAAGATATCTACGAATTTGATCAATAATTCAATTCAGATAATGTAATGATTCGAAACGGATATCTTATCTCCAATAGAATAGATACAGAAAGAATACCTTACTTCTTTGATTACTTCTTTTATTTTGTAAGAAAGGTTCATTCCCCCGGCCTGGTTAAGTACTGGCCGGGCCATTACATTACTTCTGATGAATCATTTCATAGATCAAACGATTTAATTATTTTTGATTTGATATCAAATCAAAAATACTTGCTTGTTATTGAAGCAACAAGAAAGCCAATTTCCATCCCTATTCCTATGATAGAAGCGTCATTTATTAGTATTATTAACACCATGGAAATAATATACTATAGAATATGATATACTATATCATATTCTATAGTATGGAATATGAAAGAATATGAATATTTTTCACCATTCTTATTAAGTATTTTAAGTTAAGATTTTTTTGTTATTAGTATTTTTTTCTCAATCTACTTAATTACTTAACTGGATAAAGAATACATACATATATTAAATATTAAACAATATTAAAAATGAAACACACATAGAATATATTCTAACATATATAACATACATATATAACATAACTCATTTATTTGTTCAAGGGACAAGCTTTATTTGAACATTTGAGATCCAATCGATCCGAATTCAAATTCATAAAATACGGCAGTTGAGGGGAAAGTTGAAAACAAAAAAAGAAATGCGGAATTCATCATTTCTATGGTCCAGCTTCAATAACTCCTTCGATTTAGGACTGTCAATAATGACTTACAGCAAGTGAAAAGTTATACTTTTCACTTTATTATTATATATTATAATAATATATTTATTATATTTTATATTCTATTTATATTCTAAATTTTTTATTTATTTATTTTTTATTTAAATAAAATATTTAAATAAAAAATAAACTTTCTGTTCTTCGCCTATTTTTTCAAATACCCCCGCCCCGGCGGGACGTAGTGTCAACACTAGAATTTTCATGAGTCTGATGCTATCTTAATTGCATCTCATTCCTTTGTTCGACAAAAGGTATATCCATATATAATAATGGATATGTGGCGGGTATAGTTTAGTGGTAAAAGTGTGATTCGTTCGATTAATAACTTAAATAGTTAAGGGATCTTTCGGTTTTTTAATATTCCGATCAAAAAACTTTATTTCTTAAAAAGGTTTAATCCCTTTTCCTTCAATAGCATATTTGAAGAAGAATATACATTCTCGCGATTTGTATCCAAAGGTCAATTAGAA